ATCTCTTTCGGGAAAAGGATAATATTCACCTTCGAGTTTTCAACTATATCCTTTATGGAAATGGCAAACCAACTCGAGGAATTTCTGACACAAGTATTCAATTGGTTCGAACTTGTTTAGTCTTGAATTGGGACCAAGACAACAAAAATTCTTCCCTGGAGGAGGTCCGGGCTTTCTTTGTTGAAGTAAGTACAAAGGGTTTGATTCGAGATTTCATAAGAATTGGCTTAGTGAAATCCCATATTTCTTATATAAGAAAAAGGAATAATCCGCCAGATTCGGGATTCATCGCTGCGGATCACATTAATCCGTTTTATTCGATTTCTCCCAAGACTGGCATTCTTCAACAATCACTTAGACAAAATCACGGAACTATTCGTATGTTCTTAAATAGAAATAAGGAATCCCAATCTTTGTTAATTTTATCATCCTCTAATTGTTTTAGAATCGGTCCATTTAATCATGTAAAATATCACAATGTGATAAACCAATCAATAAAAAAAAATCCTCTAATTACAATAAAAAATCCGTCGGGCCCCTTAGGAACAGCCATTCAAATTTCGAATTTTTATTCATTTTTGCCTTTACTAACTTATAATAAGATCTCTGTAATTAAATATTTGCAACTTGATAACTTCAAATATATTTTTCAAGTAATTAACTCTTATTTAATCGATGAAAACGGAAGAATTTTTAATCTAGATCCATATAGTAACGTTGTTTTGAATCCATTCAAATTGAATTGGTATTTTCTTCATCAAAATTATCATCATAATTATTGTGAGGAAACGTCCACAATACTTAGTCTTGGGCAATTTTTTTGTGAAAATGTATGTATAGCCAAAAAAGAACCACACCTAAAATCGGGTCAAGTTTTAATTGTTCAAAGGGATTCTGTAGTAATAAGATCCGCTAAGCCCTATTTGGCTACTCCGGGAGCAAAAGTTCATGGGCATTACAGAGATATTCTTTACGAAGGGGATACGTTAGTTACATTTATATATGAAAAATCGAGATCCGGTGATATAACACAAGGTCTTCCAAAAGTAGAACAAGTGTTAGAAGTCCGCTCGATTGATTCAATATCGCTGAACTTAGAAAAGCGGATTAAGGGTTGGAACAAGTGTATAACAAGAATTCTTGGAATTCCTTGGGGATTCTTGATTGGTGCTGAGCTAACTATAGTGCAAAGTCGTATTTCTTTGGTTAATAAGATTCAAAAGGTTTATCGATCCCAGGGGGTGCAGATTCATAATAGGCATATCGAAATTATTGTACGTCAAATAACATCAAAAGTTTTGGTTTCAGAAGAGGGAATGTCTAATGTTTTTTTACCTGGAGAACTGATTGGATTGTTACGAGCAGAACGCACGGGGCGTGCTTTAGAAGAAGCAATCTGTTATCGAGCTATTTTATTAGGAATAACTCGCGCATCTTTGAATACGCAAAGTTTTATATCCGAAGCAAGTTTTCAAGAAACTGCTCGAGTTTTAGCAAAAGCTGCTCTTCGGGGTCGTATCGATTGGTTGAAAGGCCTGAAAGAAAACGTTGTTCTAGGGGGGGTGATCCCCGCCGGTACAGGATTCAACAAAGGATTGGTGCATTGTTCACGGCAACATACCAACATTCTTTTGGAAAAAAAAACAAAGAATTTATCGTTATTCGAGGGAGATATGAGAGATATTTTATTCTACCACAGGGAATTTTGTGACTCGTCTATTTCAAAATCTGCCTTTTCTAGAATTTACTAATTCCTAATAGCAGAATAGCAGATTCCTCTTTTTAATTTCATTTTTTGTTGTTTGCTGTAGTCATTTGCTTTGGTAATTTGTTAACACTAATAAAGATAATAATGAATACAAAATAATGGCTCGGCTCATGCATAAATGGCCCTCCCCGGTACAAGAGAAGGTTCCGTCGGAACAAATTTTTATTTTAGTTTGGGGTACCCCCCCACTTTTTAAGTGTTAAAAGAAATGACAAAAAGATATTGGAACATCGATTTGGAAGAGATGATGAGAGCAGGAGTTCATTTTGGACATGGTACGAGGAAATGGAATCCGAGAATGGCACCTTATATTTCTGCAAAGCGTAAAGGTATTCATATTATAAATCTGACTAGAACTGCTCGTTTTTTATCAGAAGCTTGTGATTTAGTTTTTGATGCAGCAAGTAGGGGAAAACAATTTTTAATTGTTGGGACAAAAAATAAAGCAGCTGATTTAGTGTCGCGGGCTGCAATAAGAGCTCGGTGTCATTATGTTAATAAAAAGTGGCTCGGCGGCATGTTAACAAATTGGTCCACTACCGAAAAAAGACTTCATAAGTTTAGGGACTTGAGAACTGAACAAAAGACAGAGGGATTCAACCGTCTTCCGAAAAGAGATGCAGCTGTGTTAAAGAGACAATTATCTCGCTTGGAAACATATCTAGGCGGGATTAAATATATGACGGGATTGCCTGATATTGTAATCATCATCGATCAGCAAGAAGAATATACGGCTCTTCGAGAATGTATAACTTTGGGAATTCCAACCATTTCTTTAATCGATACAAATTGTAATCCCGATCTCGCGGATATTTCTATTCCAGCAAATGATGACGCTATAGCTTCAATTCGATTCATTCTTAACAAATTAGTATTCGCAATTTGTGAGGGCCGTTCTAGCTATATACAAAATTCTTGATTAATAATAAGATAAATAAATAAAAATTTTTTTTTATGGGAGGGGGGGCTTTCTGTATTTCGATTTATAAAATCGGTTACTACTCCTTAATCGTACAAAAGAAAAAGAGATAAAAAACTGGGGATATTATGTGATTAGTTTAGTTGGTATCCAAAACTAAATTCTAAAATATAAAATTAAAGTAAATAAGTAAAAAAAAAGAGGGATCTTGAATCAAAATAATTTAAAGTTCTTATTTCTGTCAGAGGGCAATATGAATGTTTTATCATGTTCCATCAACACACTAATAAAAGAAGGGTTATATGAGATATCTGGTGTAGAAGTAGGCCAACATTTCTATTGGCAAATAGGGGGGTTCCAAGTCCATGCGCAAGTCCTTATTACTTCTTGGGTTGTAATTGCTATTTTATTAGGTTCCGCAGCTTTAGCGGTTCGCAATCCACAAACCATTCCAACTGGCGGCCAAAATTTCTTTGAATTTGTCCTTGAATTCATTCGAGACGTGAGTCAAACTCAGATTGGAGAAGAGTATGGTCCATGGGTTCCCTTTATTGGAACCCTGTTTTTATTTATTTTTGTTTCTAACTGGTCAGGAGCCCTTTTACCGTGGAAAATTATCCAATTACCTCAAGGGGAGTTAGCAGCACCAACGAATGATATAAATACGACGGTTGCTTTAGCTTTACTCACATCAGTAGCATATTTTTATGCGGGTATTAGCAAAAAAGGATTAGGGTATTTCAGTAAATACATTCAACCAACTCCAATTCTTTTACCCATTAACATCTTAGAAGATTTTACAAAACCCCTATCGCTTAGTTTTCGACTTTTCGGAAATATATTAGCCGATGAATTAGTAGTTGTTGTTCTTGTTTCTTTAGTACCTTTAGTGGTTCCTATACCTGTCATGTTCCTTGGATTATTTACAAGCGGAATTCAAGCTCTCATTTTTGCCACTTTAGCTGCAGCTTATATAGGTGAATCTATGGAGGGTCATCATTAACTATTTTTTTTTTCAATATTCGTTAGCCCAATTGTAGAATAGTTGGTTTACGTTATGTAAGAAACACTTGTATATGTGATATTTGATATTGACTAGGTATATATGAGTTAAAGATCTCTATAATCTGCCCCACTACTTTTATGAATTTCGATTTAGATAAGGATTCGATTAGAAGTTCTTCCTTTTTATCTGTGAATTGGCTGAAAAAAAGTCGTATATATATTATGAATTTTTCAAAATCCCGTGGATAGGAACTAATATCCAAGTAATTCTTATGATTCAATAATATAATTATATTATTTCAATTAAAGTTTTTGGTGATTTTGGCTATATTAATCTTAGCCATGACTTAATTATAATTAAGTCCTAAGTCATTGGATGATTGTATCATTAACTATTTCTTTATTTTGGTGTGAGGAACTTATCATGAATCCACTGGTTTCTGCTGCTTCGGTTATTGCTGCTGGGTTGGCTGTTGGGCTTGCTTCTATTGGACCTGGAGTTGGTCAAGGTACAGCTGCGGGTCAAGCTGTCGAAGGTATCGCGAGACAACCTGAGGCAGAAGGAAAAATACGAGGTACTTTATTGCTTAGTTTGGCTTTTATGGAAGCTTTAACAATTTATGGCCTGGTTGTAGCATTAGCGCTTTTATTTGCGAATCCTTTTGTTTAATCCTAGAAATCAGAAAATTCATAATTTTTTTTCATAGTTTTTTTAATTTTATCAAGATTTAACTCCTACAATTATTCATTGAGACAACAACCCTTGGGAAGGACTAATTTGAGGATGGGGAATTAGCACATCGATTCGCTTTCTTCCTTCCCCTTATTCTTTTAGTTTAATGTAAACTTTTTTTAAGGGGTGTTGCGAAAAAAGCAGATTTAGGTTTTTTTAAATTGACATAAAACCTGGTCTCAAATTATAGCTTAATTCTAATAAGTCTCATTATTATTATTGAAAATGAAAAATTTTGGAAAATACATTTGTAAATAGAATAGGTTTTTTATTCTGTTTACAAATATCCAAATAGGTAAATTTAATTATAAATTATTAAATCGAATTTTCTTTTTATTGAAAATAAAAAGAATAAAAAAAGGGACAGAGTTTTTTTTATAGTTTAGCTAGAAGAGGAGATTATATGAAAAATTTAACCGATTCTTTCGTTTATTTGGGTCACTGGCCATCCGCCGGGAGTTTCGGGTTTAATACCGATATTTTAGCAACTAATCCAATAAATCTAAGTGTAGTCTTCGGTGTATTGGTCTTTTTTGGAAAGGGAGTGTGTGTGAGTTGTTCATTTCAAGAATAGG